AATAATTCTATCATAGAGATAGGGGACATAATTCACATGGAGCTAGTAAGTCTCGCTTGGGCTGCTTTAATGGTAGTTTTTTCATTTTCCCTTTCACTTGTAGTCTGGGGAAGAAGTGGTCTCTAGAAGTACTACTAATTGAGTTGAGCAATCAAACTGGATCAATTGTTTTAGAAATCGTTCAAAATGCATTGTAGAACGATTTACTATCAAGATCTCTTCATTTTCAAATTGCATTGAATTCTAGTGAAGGAATGTATTTTATAACAAGTAAAACGCTTCTTTCCGATTGATCGGAACAAATAGATGTATCAAAGAAATCGAAGTGGGCCCTCTGTCAATTCCAGATAGAAAATGAATATCGCCACTACAAATATCTACCATGAAGATAATATGGTAGATTGATCTAGAGTAAACCTCTAGCTTTATTAGAACCACTAAGATACAGTCCGGTAAGAAAGAACTCAATGAATCTTTCTTACCCTACTCTCAGATCTCAGCGAAGACTGCCGATTCGAGCCCGTCCATTTCATTTATTCATTAGAATACGCAAAATGAGAATTCCTTTCATTTGATCTTATCAATAGTTGATAAGATCAAGTTTCATTCAAAATAATTAATTATTTTGACTAACTGTTTTTACATAAATAATAAGTAGAAAAGCAGTAGGAACTAAAATGAAGAGTGCAGTAGCAATAAATGCCAGAATATTGACTTCCATAATCTCATCCCTTTTTCTTTCACAATAACTCGGGATTTAATCCCCTAGAGAAAATAAATCTTGCACATGTAACTTCACTGAATGAATAACCTCTCGACGAGATTGACTCGGATCAATAGCATGAATAAGACTATCTAAGCGATCAAATCCATTCGTCGTCGAAAATTGAATAGTATAACCTAGGGAGATCTTTTATCCATACCGAATCCAAAATAGGATTCCCGACCCAATCAAAAATTCCTTTAGTTAGCATTATGTAGCATTCTTTTCTCTTGTTTAGTTTCTATAACCTATCTTAGGTCTCCCTTGTACAATCATCAAATAGCGTATCATCTCACCACCCATCCCTTTCCATTAGTTACAAAGAACAAGACAAGCAAAGCGGAAAAAGATAAGCTCTAAACGCCGTTTTTTAATGTCTATGGAATATTTCAGTAAATTCACTATTTTCGTTATTTTCATTTTAGTGGAGGGTTTGTTCTTTCTTCGACAGGACCCTGAAAAAATAGAAAAACTAGTAAGGAAAAAGGATTCAATTCCATTATCAAAAGCTCAGTGTCCAATTTGAATCCAATTGATTTGTAACCTTCCTATTTAGTAATTAGGCTTACACAAACAAAAACAGAGCCAGAAGGGGAGATTTTGTTAAATTCAGTTTGTATTATACAAGAAACGAATTCCATCTGTGGAGATGCGCCCGAGTCGGACTTTGTTTCCTTACATGAATGGAGATCAATCCAAAAAGAAGACTCAGCATCTGGAATATTTACTCTAAGAATAATGCTACCAACCAATCATTCGACTAATCTACATTTGTCTTTCTCCAATCAATCAGTCCTCGTTGAAGTGACGAGACGAATCCCCTTGAGAATGACATGTTGTCCCAAGGCCCCACTTTCCGAGAAAGAGGAGCGGCGGATTGGTGTACTTATTCGATTCGTCGGGACTGACGGGGCTCGAACCCGCAGCTTCCGCCTTGACAGGGCGGTGCTCTGACCAATTGAACTACAATCCCAGGGAACTAAGGGATCTAAATGTGATTCTTTTTTATTCCCCCTATCGGGTATTTATGAAGAAGAAGGGGGTTCTACCATGAGATGGTAAATTGGTGAATTGTTGGGTCGAGCTGGATTTGAACCAGCGTAGACATATTGCCAACGAATTTACAGTCCGTCCCCATTAACCGCTCGGGCATCGACCCAGGAAGAATCCATTTTAGGTGTATTGGTAATTCCTGACCAACTTATTTTCGTAGTACCCTACCCCCAGGGGAAGTCGAATCCCCGTTGCCTCCTTGAAAGAGAGATGTCCTGAACCACTAGACGATGGGGGCATGCTTGCTCAACCGCTATGTAGATGATACTTTTTATATGGATACTTCATATATGGATACTTAGTATATGAACGCTTTTTGGAAATTGTCAATATAATAGGTATGAAGAGATCCGAATTCTCCTTCAGTTTTTCACGATTTCCTATTCATTTAGGATTCGTCATTCCTATTCATGTTTCATTCATTCGATTCTCCATTTTATTTGTCTATAGAAATCTAGCGTCTATGAATTTTCTACTAAAATAAAGACAAAAATTGCACGAATACAAAAAGAAAGATAGGCTTCTTTGAGGGAGTGATTGGTCCGTCCGAAAAGAAAGAGGGCGGGTGAAATTGCATTTTTTACGCTCTCATTGGTAAGATGAGATATCCCTCTCTTTCCCATTAAGCTAGGAAATGAACAAACAAGAAATCTGGGAATGGGGATTCAAGAAGTTATTGAAAAT